TTTGGATTAGATCTCGATGAAACAATATATCAATAAGAAGTTAATTCAATAAGTTTAGTGACTGCTTTTTTTCTTTTCTATTATTTTTATATTACAAGAATATTATACGAAAAGGAGTAAAAACCTGTCTTTTTTTAAAAACCGAAGAAAAGTCCTTTCGTTAGAAGTAAGAAAGAACCTTCTACTAATATGAAAAAAGAAAGAGGATTGGAATCTGCACATTGATTTTTTTTTGCAATTTTTTGTTGAACCGTATGCACCAAAAGGCGCCTGTACGGTTCGTAAGGGATCTAATTTTACCCTAATCAACCGACTTTATCGAGAAAGATTACTTTTTTTAGGACAAGAGGTTGATAGCGAGATCTCGAACCAACTTATTGGTCTTATGGTATATCTCAGTATCGAGAATGATACCAAAGATCTCTATTTGTTTATAAACTCTCCCGGCGGATGGGTTATCCCTGGAGTGGCTATTTATGATACAATGCAATTTGTGCGACCAGATGTACAGACAATATGCATGGGATTAGCCGCTTCAATGGGATCTTTTATCTTGGCCGGAGGGGAAATTACCAAACGTCTAGCATTCCCTCACGCTTGGCGCCAATGAGGTTTTTATTTGAGAGAAAAAAATAAGACTATGCCTTCGCCATATTAATATTAAGTAATAATAGCATGGCACTTTGAATTCGATATCAAAATAAAACAATTTTTATTGTTTTTTCAAAACATTTGATTATGTATCGAGAGAGTAGTATGAGATAAAAGGGATTTCCTATTTTTTTATATTGGAGATTCCAGTTCAGCGTCACAAACTTTTTTATTTTCACACCGGGGGCTTAGTTGTGTTCTGAAAGAGTTCGAAAATAAAAAACAAGATTTTTTTCCTTAATTTTATAAAAAGCAACTTTGGGATTGCTGAAACACAGACAAACCAAATAATATGAAATATATATATATATATATATAAAGCAACGGAACCATCATAGTATTTTTGAACGCCTACGAAAGGAAGGGTGGTAATTTGATCATTTACCGATCTGGGTCTGATAGATCCTATTTTTTTGAAGGTAAAGGTCAATTTTATTATAGAGCCGTATGCAATGCATAAAAGATGCCCGTACGGTTGTGGTTGTTCAATTCTATCTTTATTTTTTTTTTTCTTTTTATTCTTTATCTTTCTTTTCTATTCATCATGCAAAATAGAGGAACCCCTTTTTTGTTATACCATCAGGGTAATGATTCATCAACCTGCTAGTTCTTTTTATGAGGCACAAACGGGAGAATTTATCCTGGAAGCGGAAGAGCTGCTAAAACTGCGTGAAACCCTAACAAGGGTTTATGTACAAAGAACGGACAAACCTTTATGGGTTGTCTCGGAAGACATGGAAAGAGATGTTTTTATGTCAGCAACAGAAGCCCAAGCTTATGGAATTGTTGATCTTGTAGCGGTGGTTGAGTGAAAAAGCCCGGATTTTTTTTTCGCGCAAATTCTCGATTTCCTATTTTAGATTTTTGCTGAATTTACTACAAAATTAAATAGAAAGTTTCATCAGGAAAATTAAATAATTAAATAGAAGTATCATCAGGTTAGGATCGATCTAAACCAGCCCATTATTTATATGATATGATTCAACATGCCAACTATTAAACAACTTATTAGAAATACAAGACAGCCAATCAGAAATGTCACAAAATCCCCCGCACTTCGGGGATGCCCTCAGCGTCGAGGAACATGTACTAGGGTGTATGTGCGACTCGTTCAGATCATGAGCTGGGATAAAGATAAAATAAATAAAACCTTTTCTAGTATCAATGATCAGTACCGGGGAATAGGATAGAATAGAAAAAGAAGTCCGTTCAATTCAGTATAAAAAAAATATATCCATTCTATTGTGTATGAAATTTATGGTTTCCGTTGGTGCAAATCCAATCACCTCAATTTAAGATGAGAAGCAATTCTCCATTGGTAACAAATGGTTATCCATTAAGCGGAGAAAATCCTACTTAAAAATAAAAACAGAAAACTTAGGCCCCTTTTGCAAGAACGGACTAACAGGGTTAGCTACCCAGCCAACTTTCATAATTAAATACCGTTACTGTGTAAGTAGATCTAATCGTGAAAGACCTATTACTGGATAATTCATGGGTAGAGCCAAAGAATGTGAACTATACAAGTTACCAATAACATTGATTAAATGAAGTAAAGGCTCCGGTGTATAGAGAAAACCTCACCGTTTAAGAAGTAACCATATAAACGAAGGAAGCCACTATTTCTTTATCCATTTATATTTTTTATTTATTATATTTTGATACCTAGTAAAATATAATTTCTTATTTCGAAGTGAAATGTCTAGAAAAAATAAAAATAGTGGTCGGGAAGGTTATAGTAGCCAAAGTCATTGGAATTTTTAGTTTATACATTGGAAAAAAGCTTTGTTATTAATAGACTAGGAAAGGGAAAAAGAATAACTGAAAGAAAGGAAATCTATTAGTTATTCGTCAAAGTTTCATTTATTAAATGACCAGAATTAGACGGGGAAATATAGCTCGGAGACGTAGAACAAAAATTCGTTTATTTGCATCAAGCTTTCGAGGGGCTCATTCAAGACTTACTCGAACAATTACTCAACAGAAAATAAGAGCTTTGGTTTCGTCTCATCGGGATAGGGATAAGCAAAAGAGAAATTTTCGCCGTTTGTGGATCACTCGAATAAACGCAGTAATTCGTGAAATAGGGGTATCCTGTAGTTATAGTAGATTAATACATGACCTATATAAGAAACAGGTACTTCTTAATCGTAAAATACTTGCACAAATAGCTATATCAAATATAAATTGTCTTTATATGATTTCCAATGAGATCATAAAAGAAGTAGATTGGAAAGAATCCACCGGAATAATTTAAACGGAGTTCCCCGGAGAATGAACTCCGGGAGGGTAAAGTCAAAATGAATTAACACACTCAAAAAGAATCTTTATTCTTACCCGATTCTTTTTTTTCTTACAACACGATAATTAAATATGTATTTTTCATATTTTTCGAACAAAACATCAATCTTCGTTTTAGTTCTGATTTTACTTTTTATTCAAGTGACGAAAGAGTAATCCTATTTATTTCTGGCTCGAAGACCCGCAGTTCTGGTAGTCGACTCGGTTCTTTCAAACTGTTTCTCATTATTAAGAAAAGGTAACAAAGATAAAATACGAGCTTGTTTTATAGCAATAGTAATTAATCGTTGTTGTTTCAAGGTCAATCTATTCACCCGTCTAGATAATATTTTTCCTTGTTCGCTAATAAATCGACTAATTAAACTCATGTTTCTATAATCAATTCGATCCCCCGATTGAATCGGGGGCAAACGCCTACGAAAAGATCGCTTGGATTTAAGAAAAGGTCGCTTGGATTTATCCATGGTTTGTTTAGTTTATTCCTTATCCCGAAAATCCTATTTCGGTCGGATCTAAAATGAATTAGAATAAATAGGATTTGGTTTGTTTATATTTAATTATGTTATATATATCATATTTAACTATGTTCTATATAGAATGTCATTTTTACCCTTCCAAGGAAGGGTTACATACATGTGCTGGATTCGATCTATTTCTTTATCTCCCCATGAATCGTATGTTTGTAACAAAATGGACAGAACTTTCTCAATTCCAATCGATTAGGCGTGTTGTGACGATTCTTTTCAGTAATATATCTGGAAATACCCGTTGATACCTTATTAACACCGTTTCGAACACAACTGGTACATTCCAAAATAACCGTTATTCGGACATCTTTCCCCTTGGCCATGAACCCCCTTTGGATTTTTGATTTACTCAACTCTTCTATTTTCGATCCGAAACGAAGAAGAAGAAAGGAAGGAAAAATAGAAGTTATTAACTTGAAATCCAATTATAAAAACTTCCCTGCAATCAATATCAATATACTAAAAAAATTTCTAAACTTTATTTCAAATCACAGTATTTCATTTCCATTTAAGTACCTTGTCTAAGAGTCTTGTCCTAGATCTAGGCCACACCCTGTTTATTCTACCTCCATCCCTAGTTAATTTTTGAATTTAATAATTTATTTAATTCAAACTTGAACCCAAGTCTCGAAGCTGTTGAATACACCCTTTCTTTTTTCTCTTTCCTCCCTTTAAGGAAAAAGGTAAAAAAGAGAAAAAGGGGCAAAGGATTAGTCACAAATATTTAATTTTATCTCGAATCTTCGTTATTTGGTACCGTATCAATAATCAAAAAAAGGGGAATGTCAACGCATCTGGGAAAAAACGATTAATCTCTATCAATAGACCTGCTAAAGACCCGAACCATAGAGTACTTAATACCGGTGCCACGGAAAGATATGTTTTTAGATCTCGCATTGAAAAATCTCCTTCCTTTTTTTATTGTAATCTAAAATGGTAATACATATATGATCAGATGCATATGCAGTTAAGAACCTTGTACACGGAATCCCTAATTCAAATTGAAATATACAACTATCCGGTAAATAAAATTTTTCTTAAAACATAAAAAAACGTCCCTTTCGTCCCGAGCATTCCCGAAAACTACTCATTTATTTTTACGACAGGTTCCGTTCCGTATCTCATACGTATATAAGACTTTTCTTTTACTATTATTATATGTTAAATGGGACCAAAAAGACGAAATGCCCATATAAATTGTATATATCAATGGACAAAATAACGATGTGGAAAACAAGACAGGAATTCTATACAATGATACTGTAGACCAATTGTAGGGATGTAGCGCAGCTTGGTAGCGCGTTTGTTTTGGGTACAAAATGTCACAGGTTCAAATCCTGTCATCCCTACCTATTACTTCTTCGTTGAGCAGTAACGAGGGATTAATTAAGATCGATTCCAATTATATTAATATATAATCGTTCATTAAATTAATATATAATCGTTCATTAAATTGGGGTTAAAAAAAGTGTCTTTACATTCTTGTCTTTTATGATAAGAAAGCGCTCTTAGTTCAGTTCG